ACCACAATTCCATTTTTGTCTAAATTGCGAAGTAAATGGGCTTCCAAATGTGGTATTTTGTTAGTGATCCTTTCAGGGCCTTCGCTTGTCCCATAAATCGGAATCTCATATTTCCGTATGTGAAAAGAAGTATAAATATCTTCATATACCAAACGCTCACTAATGAGTACTGCATCTTCAGAATTGTAACCTTCCCATGGCATATAAGCTACTAATACGTTTTTCCCCAAAGCAAGTTCGCCACCAACCGTAGCAGCACCATCTGCTAAAATTTGTCCCTTTTTAATGCATTTACCCCGCCAAACCTGGGGTTTTTGATGCATACAAGTATTTTTATTGGAACGTTGATACATAACTAATGGAATCCTTAGAGTACCTCCATTCCCTGAGAAAAAGATCTTGTCAGTATCTATATAAATGATCTTTCCCCCACGTTTGGCTATAGCAAGAGCCCCTGAATCTAGAGCTGCTTGTCGTTCCAACCCAGTTCCAACAATGCATTTCTCGGACCGAGAAAGCGGAACTGCCTGACGTTGCATATTAGAACTCATTAAAGCCCTATTCGCATCACTATGTTCAATAAAAGGAATGAGGGAGGCTCCAATAGAAAAATATTGGAAGGGAAAAATACTTCGAAGATGAACCTGTTCCCATGCAATAGTCAGGAATTCTTGACAGTATCGAGCTGGAACAACCTGTTCTTCCTGACTATCCTGATTCAACGCCAAAGTCTTTTCTGCCGCTAATATATAGTATTCCTCTGTACCTGGTGATAAATAAAGCAGTCGTAACCCTGTTGATCTCTCCGAAATTGCATAAAACGGGCTTTCTAGAGATCCCCAATGATCCATCCTCGCATGAATTGCTAAGGATCCAATAAGTCCAACATTGACTCCCTCAGATGTATCAATTGGGCAAATACGACCATAGTGACTAGGATGGATATCTCGTATCGGAAAACCAGCAGTTTGCCCTGTTAATCCTCCAGGACCTAAATAACTTAATTTTCTCCCATGAACTATTTGTGTCAATGGATTAGTTTGATCTAAAACTTGAGATAAGGGGTGTAAACCAAAAAAAGATTCATAAATGATTGTTAATGGTAATGTACCTGAAGGTACCAAATTCTGAGGAGTCGGTATCCGTTTACGCTCAATTGCTTTACGTATAGTTTCTTGAACCACATTTTCTAAATGAACCAGAGACAATCCGAATTGCTCTTGTAAAAGATCCGCTACAGAACGAATGCGCTTATTTTTCAAATGATTCATATCGTCAAGTGTACCCATTCCAAATTTCAGTCCAATCAAATAATCAGCGGCGGCCAATATGTCTCGTGGTAACAAAAATGTATTGTTCTGGGGTATATCAAGGTTCAGTTTTCGGTTCATATTTCGTCGACCAATCCTTCCTAATTCACATCTTTGTTGAAAGAAGTTATTTTGTAATTCCTCACATAAGGATTCAGAAAATATCGGATCCCCGCCTACGCAAGCAAATTGTTGATAAAACTCCAAAATGGCATTTTCTTTTGATCCAATTTTTTTTCTCTCCTGATCATTCAGAAAAGACAAAAAAATTTCAGGATAATAAACATTGTCTAGAATTTCTCTTAGATTCGAACCCATAGCTGATGATAGAACTAGAATAGAGATTTTTTGTTTCCTACTCACGCGAGCCCATATCTTTGCCTGTCCATCAATTTCTAATTCTGATCTTCCTCCCCAATCTGATATTATGGTGCCGATATAGACCGAAATTCCGTTAGGGTCCAATTCTGACCGGTAATAAATACCGGGGCTTTGCAGTATTTGATTGATCACAATTCTATATATTCCATTTACTATAGAAGTTCCTAGGGAATTCATTAGAGGAATGCTTCCAATGAAAATAGTTTGTTCTTTCATCTCCCTCCTGGTTTTCCAAATTAATCCCGCGGATACAAAGAATGGAGAAGAATATGTGAGTGATTCATACACAGCATTTCTTTCCTTTATCAACGGTTCTAGCAATTGATATCTTTTCATAAATAAATGAAATTCGATTTCATGATCTGTATCTTCAATTTTTGGAAACTTATAAAGTTCTTCTGTCAAACCCTGATCAATGAACCTACAAAATCCTTCACATTGGATCTGATTAAATCCAGGTATTGTAGACATTTCCTCATTTGCATCCCCGAGCATTTTGAATTTCCCATTTATCAAAAAATCCCATTATATTATTAAGTACATTCTTCATCGAATTAGATCGACGATCTAGCACTGATGGAATTTCTATTCTGTTTACTGAATCACATGAAATTTTACTCAACTCCATATTTGGAATGAAATGTATGAACGGAGGAATAAAGAGAATTTTCTACTAATTGGAAGTTGCAACAGATCCAAATGGAAAGGAATTGATAAAACAAGCCTACAAACAGAATTCTGTCACTTAGACTTATTAAGTTAAGGCCATAGGGTTTTGTATAGAATAGCAAAACAAAAAAAATGATTCAAATTATACCATTATTATGATATTACATATTCGATTCGAATTTGAGAAAAATAAAAAGATTCGTGGGAGACAAAGACAAAAAAACCAGATAGAATCCATTTTTTTAGCACTTAACCGACTTTATGTTGGGATTTCGTTGTTCAGATTCGCAGAGAAGATTTGTACCTTACTGATTTTTGAGTAGAATACGATTTGAAGTGTATAAGAAGGGTTGCATTTATTAAACACGTATGCAGATCGCTATAATATCCGATTTCTCTTTTATTGCCGGTTCTATTCGGGACAGCCCGGGTCGTGCTCTATCAAAAGAGAATTTCTATTCAATACAAAAGTGAAGTAGGATAATTTTAGGATAATTCCCTATCGACAACATATCTAAATAATAGATATCTGTGTAACAATTTATGTTCTGGGGTTTACATATACTCATATGTTTTGTTATAATTGCAATTGAGAAGGATTTTTTGATTGAAAAAATCAATACTGATTAGTTCTGTCTCAATTTGTATTTTCTTATGTCATTAGGAAAACACAATTTGAGATTCAAATCCGAGAATCATTCATGAATTCGAAGTAAACAGTCAATAGTTAATGGTTCCAATTTGTCGGCTGAAAATACCCATTTGATTTCTCAATAGAAAAGCGAGAGAATGTTTTTAGCATTGTGTAGTTTCAAATACTATACAATCAATCGAAGGGATGGATCAAATGCAATCAAAAGGGGGTGTTTCTTTTAGGACAAGGATTAAGGAAAACAGGAGTGCAAGTACAATAAAAATTCAGTAATCCGGGAAAATTTGCATCTATTTTGTATCATTTTGGCGGCATGGCCGAGTGGTAAGGCGGGGGACTGCAAATCCTTTTTCCCCAGTTCAAATCTGGGTGTCGCCTGATCAACAAAAAACTCGAAATCTCTTCTGTTTTGCTGATATAACTCGCAGAATTCTTCCCCGGTAGAAGCCGAGGAAACCGACTGTTGATACTTTGTTTGATTCTAAACATGTGGTCTGAAGGTTTTCTAAAAGAAAAGATTGTGAATCCTCGTTCGCATCTAGGATTCAAGGAAATATTCTAATCTACTGGTAGAGGGGTTATCAAGACTTCACGATTCCCTTCTATTACTAAGGGAGTGTCTAATGACTGGATCTTGAATCAAATTGTAGAGCCTGATAGGAAATTCAATTACGAGTTTTGGAAAGGGGTGGAAGTTGCTTTATATACGACGGACTCGCGCGAATCTCTGAGTGCTCAGGTATCCATATTAGATTGGATGGATAATTGACTTTTCTATAAAAAGGGTCAAAAAGAAAGAATTTCTTTTCGGCAACCCCTAGTCAAGCCCCCTCTTTCAGAGCGATAATCGGGAAAGGGGGGTACGGATTGGGAAATAGAGGTCTGTAATAGATAGTGATTTCTCCCCTTCTGTTTTTACTTACGAAGGTCACCAAAACAAAAAAAGAATAGGGCTTATTATTCTTATTCCTACATGTTCCCATTCCTTTAGGATGTTACTACGTATTTTGCTTGTGTTTAATCTTTCCCGATTCGAAATCATAATCGATTTATTGGATTCTCAATAGTGTTAGGTCAGAATCCCTTTTTGACTCTGCGCCATTGATTCCACTATTATTAGTGAAGAATAATGGAATAATTCCTTCGTATTTATAGAGATAGGGGACATAATTCACATGGATATAGTAAGTCTCGCTTGGGCTGCTTTAATGGTAGTCTTTACATTTTCCCTTTCACTCGTAGTGTGGGGAAGAAGTGGGCTCTAGAAGTACTACTAATTGAGTTGAGGAATCAAACCGTATCAATTGTTTTATAGATCGTTCTGCAACGCATTTTGAACTATTCAAAAGAATCTGCATTTCGAATCCCATTGGACTCCAATGGAGTAATCTAGGATATGAATCATACTCTTTCAATCAAAGAGATATTTCAGCGACTCCCGTGTTTGTATTTCGAAAAGAAAGGGATTCAGATGATTGGAAATTAATTCCAACCTAAAATTCTTCCGAAATTTTCTATTTCAATCAATGGAATGGGCTCTTACTATGTTTATAGATGGATACTGAGGAAGACCGGACCTTTTTTTTTGATTTCTTTCCCTCTTTACTCTTCAAAGAAGAAGTCGTTTTGTTAAGTGTATACGCACTTTCTATGAGAAATGATAGAGAGATAGTGGTTGTCTAACGAAAGACTATGTAATAATAAGATCTTGCCTCGGGCGAGTCACATATTGGACATTTACCGCCTGGTTTCTAATTTTAGAAAGGCGATTTATGCTTTATCGACTTATTTCATATCCTGGTTCGGGCGTTAAATAAAAACCGGTGGTGTTTCCTCTTCCTTATTAGTAAGGGGAAAGGAATTAGAATCCTAAGAGAAGAATTATTTCCGATTCATCGGAACAAATAGATGTAGCAAATTGGGTGTTATGTCAATTCCATACAATATATGGAATTAATATACACATATATGAAGAGAATATTGTAGAT